AGTAGAGATGGAATTCCGAAACAACCATCAACTATAACCCCAAAAGAACTAGATTCCGTAAACAACATAGAGGAAGAATGAAGGGAATATCTTATCGAGGTAATCATATTTGTTTCGGTAAATACGCTCTTCAGGCACTTGAACCTGCTTGGATCACATCTAGACAAATCGAAGCAGGTCGACGAGCAATGACACGAAATGCACGCCGTGGTGGAAAAATATGGGTCCGTATATTTCCAGACAAACCAGTTACAGTAAGACCGGCCGAAACACGTATGGGTTCGGGGAAAGGATCTCCTGAATATTGGGTAGCTGTTGTTAAACCGGGGCGAATACTATATGAAATAGGTGGAGTAAGCGAAAATATAGCTAGAAGGGCTATTTTAATAGCAGCATCCAAAATGCCGATACGAACTCAATTTATTATTTCGGGATAAAAATGTAGAACCGACAGAAATGAATCTTGGGGATGAAACAAAAACGCAGGTTTCTTTTTTTAGACAAAAAATATTTCTTTTATTTTCTTCATCCTTTGCATTGGAAGAATAGACTAAAAATTTGATATGATTCAACCTCAGACCCATTTAAATGTAGCGGATAACAGCGGGGCTCGAGAATTGATGTGTATTAGAATCCTAGGAGCTAGTAATCGTCGATATGCTCATATTGGTGACATTATTGTTGCTGTGATCAAAGAAGCAGTACCAAATATGCCCCTAGAAAAATCAGAAGTAGTGAGAGCTGTAATTGTTCGTACCTGTAAAGAACTTAAACGTGACAACGGTATGATAATACGATATGATGACAATGCTGCAGTTGTGATTGATCAAGAAGGAAATCCAAAAGGAACTCGAATTTTTGGTGCAATCCCCCGGGAATTGAGACAATTAAATTTTACTAAAATAGTTTCATTAGCTCCCGAGGTATTATAAAATAAAATGAGATCGTGATATCTTTGGGGTATTTGAAAGAACTAGATTAAGAACTAGATTAATTCGTAGATTGTGTCTCACGCATACACCTTAAAAAATTCCTATTCATAAACCAATAGAAAAAAAAAAGAAAAACATGTTGATTATATCCAATTTTCAGGCACCAATAATTATAGTTCATCATGGGTAGAGACACTATTGCTGAAATAATAACCTCTATACGAAATGCTGATATGGATAGAAAAAGAGTTGTTCGCATAGCATCTACTAATATTACCGAAAATATTGTTAAAATACTTTTCCGAGAAGGTTTTATCGAAAACGTCAGAAAACATCGAGAAAAAAACAACTATTTTTTGGTTTTAACCCTTCGACATAGAAGGAATGGGAAAAGACCCTATAGAAATTTTTTAAATTTAAAACGGATCAGTAGACCCGGTCTACGAATCTATTCTAACTCTCAACGAATTCCTAGAATTTTAGGTGGGATGGGGATTGTAATTCTTTCTACTTCTCGAGGTATAATGACAGACCGGGAGGCTCGATTAGAAGGAATCGGCGGAGAAATTTTGTGTTATATATGGTAATCCTTTTAATATCCAAATGGGATCCGAAACTTCTTCCTATTTGTAAAAAAAAAAAGAAAGGGGGTGAGTTGTCTAATATCGTTTCTCCTCCATTAGTTGATACTTCAGGGGGGCTTTACCTGAAATGAAAGAACAAAAATGGATTCATGAAGGTTTAATTACTGAATCGCTTCCCAATGGCATGTTCCGAGTTCGGTTAGATAATGAAAATCTGATTCTAGGTTATGTTTCAGGAAAGATCCGACGTAGTTTTATACGGATACTGCCGGGAGATAAAGTCAAAATTGAAGTAAGTCGTTATGATTCAACCAGAGGACGTATAATTTATCGACTCCGAAACAAGGATTCGAAAGATTAGGGCGTTTTTATTCAATACGATTCGAGATGAAAAATTTCAAGAAACTTATTTTCTACCAAGAAGTAGATTCAGAATTAAGATAAGGAATGACCAATATGAAAATAAGAGCTTCCGTTCGTAAAATTTGTGAAAAATGTCGCCTAATCCGTAGGCGGGGACGCATTATAGTAATTTGTTCCAACCCGAGACATAAACAAAGACAAGGATAATCAGACTCACTAAAAGGCTCAATGTACAAATAAGGAATCTGTTTTGACATGAAATGGATATATCCATATATTTCTGACTCATATTTATGAGATGATACAATATGGCAAAAGCTATACCGAGAACTGGTTCACGTAGGAATGTACGTATTGGTTCACGTAAGAGTGCGCGTAGAATACCAAAGGGAGTTATTCATGTTCAAGCAAGTTTCAATAATACCATTGTCACGGTTACAGATGTACGGGGTCGGGTGGTTTCCTGGGCCTCTGCCGGTACTTCTGGATTCAAGGGTACGAGAAGAGGGACACCCTTTGCCGCTCAAACTGCAGCAACAAATGCTATTCGTACAGTAGTAGATCAAGGTATGCAACGAGCAGAAGTCATGATAAAAGGTCCCGGTCTCGGAAGAGACGCAG